GCTAAGAATTCTCTACTAGAGGGATTGAAAAGATCGAGGGTAATTTCTGAGTCTTGATGGACCTTTCTTATTATAGGCCAAAGGGATAGCTAAGGACTTCTTCCCTCATTCTCATCATGGGGTAGCTCAGGAACTATAGAATCTCTCAGGAGTTGAATAAACTCTTTTATGCTAGTGGAATTGGGAAGCATGATAAGTCCGTACTCCACATTCTAGCTTCATCCTTGGTTTTCTTTGAAAGGAACTGACAGAAGAGAAAGGTAAGATAATTCTTTCTGGCCTTAACTGAAGCGGGGGAGGCCCTGGTCTACATACAGGTCTTGGATCAATAGAATCCTCCAATTGCTAGGGAAAGAATATCGGGATTAGTCTCCTTGCCATTGCTACTGTCTTTGAAAGTCTAGCTATCCTCTCCTTGTCATGCTTAGTTATTCTGCATTGCTCCTTCTTCTGATCTTGCTTTCTTGCCTTATAGAACTGACCTTTGTCCCCTCCTTCCTTCACTCACTTAAAGTCCATTCCTTGCTCTTGCCTAGTTCTAGGCTTAGACGAAAGAGCTCATTCATAGATTCCATCTTTCTAGCATTTCATGTCTTTCTTCCTTCAACTCTAATTCATGCCATGAATTGTTAAGTCCTTCTATAATAGCTATTGGCTCTCTTCTCACCTCCCCTAGAGCTATTGAAGAAAAATCCGAGGCTCACTCGCTGCCCTAAGCCCTACAGTTCCTTCGCTTACCGCCTAAGATGAATCTATTGCCTCCCCTCCCTCCACGAGTAGATATTTAGTATTGAATAGTGTCAAACCCAATCCCAAGCAATAGTCAAGAAGAAAAACTCAGGACTAGGAAAGAAAGGCAGAGACAGGGAAAGCTAGGGTGATAGCCCTATAGATGAGTAATAGGATAGGGAGCACTCCGCTACACTCATTAGGACAACAACCTCCTAACTACTATGAGTTAAGCAGCTAATGGACAGACCAGACCGCATAAGACTACTGGAATAGAAAAAGAGAAGGGATTCACGGGCAGTGAAGGCAACCAAGGGAGAGGAATCATTCTATTCAATTCCGAAGCCTAGCGTCTCCTGTAAGACTCTATCACCTTCATTCTTTTGTTGAGGTTCTGGCACTTCTTCCTCCGGCCCTCTATTTACATAGCGAAGAAAGGCAAAGGCTCTTGCTCGAATGCGTGACTTATGTCTCTTTTTCCATTTATAAAAAGTAAGATGAATCTACGCTCCTCGGCCTATAGTAAGTGAATGAGAGGGTATGGGGTTCCGGGTCTTTTTCCAGTCAAAATTGACTAAGAGGCAATCCCCTTTTTCCGTGATAATGTGAAAAGACTCAATTCCTTCTTTCTTCCCCAGCGAAATGTAGCAGGAACAGCCTTCCCGCAGTCGCATTAAGGATATTTTTGATTGAAACTCTTTACTCCTTCACCCGTAGCAAGTACTCATTTCTATTTAGTTGTTTTCTTACTCTATCCGGCTATTGAACCTGGTTTCCCTCTGCATATGGTAATAGAGAGTTAGACAGCTTAGAGAGCTCCTCAAAGGGCTAGTTCTCACTCTGTTTTGGGGACCCCCAAGACTGTCTTTCCCTGTGTTTCCTAGTCTATATAGGTCCAATCTCATCTGCTAGCGCTTCTTCGTTGCTTGGTCGGGACACATTCATCGATTTCTTTTCATTCTTCCTGGGCTTGCAAGTGACTTACTTCTTTTGGCCGTTCTTGCTGTCTTAAGTCGTCCTCTTTTCTTTAGAAGCTGTTAATTGATTTCGTGCCTGCCCTAAGGCTAAGGGGAGAACTGCATGTCCTACTAGTCGGATAGAAGCCTACCCACCTACCAGCCTACCTTGTTCATATCGAGCCGGACAGGAGAGACGCTCTTTAAAGTGAATAGAAGCAATTCCTTTTATAAGCTTGAAAATAGGCGCTGTAAATCAATTCAAATAGATAGGGGAGTTCCGAACCAGCAGCAAGCCCTTTCTCTTTCTAATGTCCTAGGCGAAGGCAGTGCAGGTGAAAGCCCAATAGATCCCGTTTTTTTATCGCTCCACATAGCTCACGACCCGGCACGAAGAAATCTCTTAGATGGGCGGATGCGAATCTGGATCTATCAACGGAGCAATTCCATTCCAGTCGTAGTCTCAATCCCATATTCAATGAAAGTCTCCGCCGTGTCTGACCCCCTCAATCTTTCTATCCGGAGTGAGTCAGGCGGCTAAGCCTTTCATCCTGATAAAAGAAAGAGTTTTCCCACCCTCCAAGTATCCATAAATGGAATCGGTTTGAGTGAATTACTTACCGCAGTCAAAGCCAATAGGGAAAGTCAGGTCAAGAGAGAGTCTCTTTCCGATTAGTGCATCTCGCACTTCCAAATCATTCCGAGTTAGAAAAAGTCAGTTCCTTCCCTCCCTTTTACTTTTTCTAGGGTAAAGTCCTCTTAAATGGATTACTAGTTCCTTCCTTCCCAATCAATGCTAACTCTATCTTCCTCTC